GGTATACGAGGGAAAAAGAACCCCATTTTTCTAGTTCCTATGATGCACTTGGAGCTTATCGACAGAAAAGAATCAGTTTAGATAGTCCTTTGTGGCTCCGATGGAGACGAGATCGACGTGTCATTGGTTCAAGAGAAGTTCCCATCGAAGTTCAATATGAATCTTTAGGTACTTATCATGAGATTTATGGGCACTATCTAATAGTAGGAAGTATAACAAAAGAAATCCGTTCTATATACATTCGAACTACTCTTGGTCATATTTCTTTTTATAGAGAATTAGAAGAAGCCATACAGGGTTTTTGTCGAGCCTACTCATACGCTATCTAATCTAATTTCTTAGATTAGGCGATGTTTGTGCCTAGTGCCTAGGGTAATTCAGGTCTCCCAAATTTCACTGGTATTCTAATTTCTGAATTTCTGTGTGAATCAAGATTGAGGAAAGGAAGTTTTCGAATCATTGACTTGGGTCCATTGTCGAATCCTACTTAGCAGAAGAAATATAAGAGAAGAGGTACTTATGGCAGAACGGGCTGATCTGGTCTTTCACAATAAAGTGATAAATGGAACTGCTATGAAACGACTTATTAGCAGGTTAATCGATCATTTCGGAATGGCATATACATCACATATCCTGGATCAAGTAAAAACTTTGGGTTTCCAGCAAGCCACTGCTACATCTATTTCATTAGGAATTGATGATCTTTTAACAATCCCTTCGAAGGGATGGTTAGTCCAAGACGCCGAACAACAAAGTTTTATTTTAGAGAAACACCATCATTATGGGAATGTACACGTGGTAGAAAAATTACGTCAATCCATTGAGATATGGTATGCTACAAGTGAATATTTGAGACAAGAAATGAATCCTAATTTTCGTATGACTGATCCTTCTAATCCAGTATATCTAATGTCCTTTTCGGGAGCTAGAGGAAATGCATCTCAGATACATCAATTAGTGGGTATGAGAGGATTAATGTCGGATCCCCAAGGACAAATGATTGATTTACCCATTCAAAGCAATTTACGTGAAGGACTTTCTTTGACAGAATATATAATTTCCTGCTATGGAGCTCGCAAAGGAGTTGTAGATACTGCTGTACGAACATCAGATGCTGGATACCTCACACGTAGACTTGTTGAAGTAGTTCAACACATTATTATACGTAGAACAGATTGTGGTACTATCCGAGGTATTTCCGTGAGCCCTCAAAATGGTATGACAGAAAAAATTTTTGTCCAAACACTAATTGGTCGTGTATTAGCAGACGATATATATATTGGTTTGCGATGTCTTGCCACTCGAAATCAAGATATTGGGATTGGACTTATAAATCGATTCATAACCTTTCGAGCACAACCAATATATATTAGAACCCCCTTTACTTGCAGGAGTACATCTTGGATCTGCCAATTATGTTATGGTCGGAGTCCTACTCATGGTGACCTGGTCGAATTGGGAGAAGCTGTAGGTATTATTGCAGGTCAATCAATTGGGGAACCAGGGACTCAACTAACATTAAGAACTTTTCATACCGGTGGAGTATTCACAGGTGGTACTGCCGAGTATGTACGAGCTCCTTCTAATGGAAAAATAAAATTGAATGAGAATTTGGTTCATCCCACACGTACCCATCATGGGCATCCCGCTTTTCTATGTTCTATGGACTTGTATGTAACTATTGAGAGTCGGGATATTCTACATAATGTAAATATTCCACTAAAGAGTTTGATTTTAGTTCAAAATAATCAATATGTAGAATCAGAACAAGTAATTGCTGAAATTCGTGCTGGAACGTCCACTTTTTATTTTAAAGAGAAGGTACGAAAACATATTTATTCTGAATCAGAGGGAGAAATGCACTGGAGTACTGATGTACACCATGCACCTGAATATACATATGGTAATGTTCATCTATTATTAAAAACAAGTCATTTATGGATATTAGCAGGAGGTTCGTGCAGATCTAGTATAGTGTCTTTTTCGCTCCATAAGGATCAAGATCAAATGAATCCTCATGCTTTTTCTGTCGAAGAAAGATATATCTCTGATCTATCAATGACTAACGGTCGAGTAAGATATAAATTGTTAGATACTTCTGATAAAAAAGATAAGAAAATTCTTGACTATTCAACAAGACCTGATCAAACCATATATAATGGTCGTTGGAATATTATATATCCTTCTATTATCCAAGGGAATTCTTATTTCTTGGCGAAAAAGCGAAAAAATAGATTCATCATCCCATTACAATATGATCGAGAGAATGAACTAATACCCTGTTTTGGTATTTCGATTGAAATACCAAAACAGGGTATTTTACGTAGAAATAGTATTCTTGCTTTTTTTGATGATCCACGATACAGAAGAAATAATTCGGGAATTACTAAATATGGGACCGTAGAGGTCAATTCAATTATCAAAAAAGAGGATTTGATTGAGTATAGAGGATCAAAAGAATTTATTCCGAAATACCAAATGAAAGTAGATCATTTTTTTTTTATTCTCGAGGAAGTGCATATTTTACCTGGATCTTCATTGATAATGGTCCAGAACAATAGTATCATTGGAGTAGATACACAACTCGCTTTAAATACAAGAAGTCGAGTAGGCGGATTAGTCCGCCTGGAGAGAAAAAAAAAATATATTGAACTAAAAATATTTTCCGGAGATATTTATTTTCCTGGAGAGGCAGATAAGATATCTAGGCACAGCGGCATTTTTATACCACCGAAAACAAAAAAAAAAAATTCTAAGGAATCAAAAAAATTGAAAAATTGGATCTATGTCCAACGGATCACACCCACGAAGAAAAAGTATTTTGTTTCGGTTCGACCCGTAGTCACATATGAAATAACTGATGGCATAAATTTAGCAACACTTTTTCCTCAAGATCTCTTGCGGGAAAAGGATAATGTCCAACTTAGAGTTGTCAATTATATCCTTTATGGAAACGGCAAGTCAATTCGAGGAATTTTTCACACAAGTATTCAATTAGTTCGCACTTGTTTAATATTGAATTGGGATCCAGAACAAAATGGTTCTCCGAAAGAGATTCGTGCTTCCTTTATTGAGGTAAAGGGAAATGATCTGATTCGAAATTTTATGAGAATTGAGTTAGTAAAGTCCAGCATTTCGTATATCGGAAAAAGATATGATAGGGCAAGTTCAGGATTGATTTCCGATAATGGATTAGATCGTACAAATATAAATCCTTTTTACTGCAAGGTTAGTATTCAATTACTTACACAACATCAAGGTACTATTGGTACATTGTTGAATCGAAATAAGGAATGCCAATCTTTGATAATTTTGTCATCATCCAATTGTTCTCGAATTGGTCCATTCAATGGTTCGAAATATAACATGATAAAAGAATCGGATCCCATAATCCCAATTAAGGATTTGTTGTGTCCTTTGGGGACTATTGTCCCTAAAATGGTAAATTTATATTCATTTTACCATTTAATAACTTATAATCAGATTTTGTTAAAAAAATATTTGCTACTTGGTAATTTTCAACAGACTTTCCAAGTACTTCAAGTACTTAAATACTGTTTAATAGATGAAAATAGGAGGATTTATAATCCCGATCCATGCAGTAACATCATTTTGAATCCATTCCATTTGAATTGGCATTTTCTCCATCACGATTATTGGGAAGAGACATCTACAATAATTAGCCTTGGACAATTTTTTTGTGAAAATATATGTCTATTCAAATACAAACCGCACATAAAAAAATCCGGGCAAATTATAATTGTTGATGTTGACGCTTTGATTATAAGATCCGCTAAGCCCTATTTAGCCACTCCAGGAGCAACTATTCATGGCCATTATGGTAAAATATTTTACGAAGGAGATACATTAGTTACATTTATATATGAAAAATCAAGATCTGGTGACATAACACAAGGTCTTCCAAAAGTGGAACAAATCTTAGAAGTACGTTCGATTGATTCAATATCAATGAACCTTGAAAGGAGAGTTGAAGGTTGGAACAAAGGTATACCAAAAATTTTTGGAATCCCCTGGGGATTCTTGATTCAAGCTGAGCTAACCATAGCTCAAAGTCGTATCTCTTTGGTTAATAAAATCCAAAGGGTTTATCGATCTCAGGGGGTACAGATCCATAATAGACATATAGAGATTATTGTACGTCAAGTAACATCAAAAGTGTTGGTTTCAGAAGATGGAATGTCTAATGTTTTTTCACCTGGGGAATTAATTGGATTGTTGCGAGCGGAACGAGTGGGGCGCGCTTTGGACGAAGCGATTTCTTATCGCGCAATCCTATTGGGAATAACAAGGACATCTTTGAATACTCAAAGTTTCATATCCGAAGCAAGTTTTCAAGAAACCGCTCGAGTTTTAGCAAAAGCTGCTCTACGAGGTCGTATTGATTGGTTGAAAGGCCTGAAAGAGAATGTTGTTCTAGGTGGAATTATACCTGTTGGTACAGGATTCAAAAAATTAGTGCACCATTCAAGTAAGGACAAAAACTTTTATTTGGAAATCAAAAGAAAGAATCTATTTGACTTGGAAATAAAAGATCTTTTGTTACACCATAGAGAATTATTTTGTTCTTATGTACCAAATGTACCAAACAATTTCCATGAGACATTAGAACAATCATTTACGCGATTTCATGATTCCTAAGAGCGGATTCTTTTACTTTAACTATCTTTAACTATCTTTTAATTATCTGTTTTTAATTATCTGGTCTGGCTTTTCTTTTAACTTAACTATCTTGTTCTTGTTCGAATATTGATAAAAAAATAAGTAATTAAAAGACATTAATGGTTTGTACTGTGTATTAAAGGTCAATTCCCGGCAGAAGGTTCCATCGGAACAATTACTTATTTCAAAGTACCTCGTCTCTTTGTTAAAGTTAAAAAAAAAAACAAAAAGGAAGTGTGGGAAAAATGACAAGAAGATATTGGAACATTAATTTAGAAGAGATGATGGAGGCCGGAGTTCATTTTGGTCATGGTACTAAGAAATGGAATCCTAGAATGGCCCCTTACATCTCTGCAAAGCGTAAAGGTATTCATATTACAAATCTCACTGGAACTGCTCGTTTTTTATCAGAAGCCTCTGATTTAGTTTTTGATGCGGCAAGTAGGGGAAGAACCTTCTTAATTGTTGGTACCAAAAATAAAGCAGCAGATTTAGTAGCATCGGCTGCAATAAGAGCCCGGTGTCATTATGTTAATAAAAAATGGCTTGGTGGTATGTTAACGAATTGGTCTACTACGGAAACGAGACTTCAAAAGATCAGGGATTTAAGAGCAGAACAAAAGATGGGTAAACTCAACCGTCTTCCCAAAAGAGATGCGGCAATATTGAAGAGAAAATTATTTACCTTGCAAACATATCTCGGCGGTATCAAATATATGACGAGGTTGCCTGATATTGTGATCATCGTTGATCAGCAAGAAGAATATACGGCTCTTCGAGAGTGTGTAATTTTGGGTATTCCGACGATTTGTTTAATCGATACAAATTGTGACCCGGATCTCGCAGATATTTCGATTCCATCCAACGATGATGCTATAGCTTCAATCCGATTGGTTCTTAACAAATTAGTATCCGCAATTTGTGAGGGCCGCTCTAGCTATATAAGAAATCCTTGATTATGATTAAGGGGGGATTTTTTGGATTCGGTTACTATTCTTGAATTAAATAAAAAAAAAGCAAAAAGGTAAGTGCGGGCATATTGATAATATGTTATTATATTACGTGATTTCTTGGTATCCTATGTAAATTCTTGATATCTTAAATATACAATTAATGAATACGATTTTTGATTCATATTGGTGAGTTGAAAAAGAGATAGAGATGGTTGAATCAAAATAATTTCTTTTTTGAAGTTCAATTTCTGCTAGAGTACAATATGAATGTTATACCATGTTCCATTAAAACACTCAAAGGGTTATACGATATATCGGGTGTAGAGGTAGGCCAACATTTATATTGGCAAATAGGAGGTTTACAAATCCATGCCCAAGTACTTATCACTTCTTGGGTAGTAATTGCTATCTTATTAGGTTCAGTCATTATAGCTGTTCGGAATCCACAAACCATTCCGACCAACGGTCAGAATTTCTTTGAATATATCCTTGAATTTATTCGAGACTTAAGCAAAACCCAGATTGGAGAAGAATATGGCCCTTGGGTTCCCTTTATCGGAACTATGTTCCTCTTTATTTTTGTTTCTAACTGGTCAGGTGCTCTTTTACCTTGGAAAATTATACAGTTACCTCATGGAGAATTAGCTGCACCCACGAATGATATAAATACTACTGTTGCTTTAGCTTTACTCACGTCCGTCGCATATTTTTATGCGGGTCTTAGCAAAAAAGGATTGGGTTATTTTGGGAAATACATTCAACCAACCCCCATCCTTTTACCAATTAACATCCTAGAAGATTTCACAAAACCTTTATCTCTTAGTTTTCGACTTTTCGGAAATATATTAGCTGATGAATTAGTAGTTGTTGTTCTTGTTTCTTTAGTCCCTTCAGTAGTTCCTATACCTGTCATGTTTCTTGGATTATTTACAAGTGGTATTCAAGCTCTTATTTTTGCAACCTTAGCCGCGGCTTATATAGGTGAATCCATGGAAGGTCATCATTAACTAGCTTTTCAAATAGTCTTTTTTTTTTTTTTAATTCTATTATTAAGCAAGCTTATCCCACATGATTCATGATAATCCAATTGGATGGGTAAGATAATAGTGTATGATTCCATCATCTAGAATTGTAGGAGAAAAGATAGACAATATTCCAACAGAATTCTAAAAAAAAGAAGGGCTGGGGAGGTTATAGTTAGAGTATAATATATGTAATAATGTCTATAGGCTCTAAACCCCCGTCTATTTTTCTAGGAATTATTCTATTCCAGAATCAATTAAAAAAAATTAGGATGGTTTACATTATGGAAGAAAAGAATGGATATGTGATATTAGAATCACATTAAATATTCTTTAGTTATATGAGATAAGTCTATCCATAATATCGCTATATTACATAACTATATAATATTTATATAATATTTATTTTTTTTATAGTATTGTTTATTTTATTTATTTATTTATTATTTATTTATTATAGTATTGTAAGGCTAGAATTTCTATTTTTCCTAATTACAACCAATCCTATAATCATAATCTGGATCCTCATTATTCATATTTGTTATGTTATATATGAACAATATACAACATAAAATAAATATATATATTTATTATCCGGTTTAATTCAAATTTAAATTAGATTCAATTCATTATATTAAATTAGATTCAATTCATTATATATTTCTTATTTATATATTTATTTATATATATATATATTATTTATTATTCTTAATTCCTTAATTCTTATATTTTTATATTAAAAATTTTTGTTATTATTTTATTTATAATTATTATTTTATTTTAATAGTTAGTAACTAATTGGTAGTTAATTATTTTATTAATATAACTAATTAAAATTAAGTAACTAATTAAAATTAAGTATTTAATAATTAATAATTATTAGTTAATAAAATGAAATAAATAATTATAAATAAATAATTAATAAATAAATTTTTAATTTAAGTTAAGATATTAATAATTAATATCTATTGGTACTTTTTTATTACATAATATGTATTACATATTAACTTTTTTATTACTATTACATATTAATATATATATATATTTTATTATATTAATTTTTATTTATATTAATTATTTATATTAATTTATATTTATATTGGATTAATTTGGTATTAAATTAATTTGATAATTTGATTGATATTGATTGCAGCTCACACTGCATTTAGATAGATTTCAATATCAGTCCTTCTCTTCTAGCAATTTTTTTTTGAATGAAAAAATAAATAAACTTAACAATAGTGTAGTGTAGTAAAGAACGAAGAATTAAATGAAAGAGTGGTTTGAAACAAAGAAATACAATAGTTACAACTGTATGCATATGGATTTACAAAAACTCTATGATAGTTAAAAACTAAAAACGAGATAGTTCTGACGATTCCGTTTTTTAATTTAGTAATTAATATTATTATTTCAACTCGTGAATCTTAATTAAAAAAGTCATAATTGATTGGTTGATTGTATCATTAACCATTTCTTCTTTTTTGTTTTGTGTGAGGAACTTACCATGAATCCACTGATTTCTGCCGCTTCCGTTATTGCTGCTGGATTGGCCGTGGGGCTTGCTTCTATAGGACCTGGAGTTGGTCAAGGTACTGCTGCAGGCCAAGCTGTAGAAGGTATTGCGAGACAACCGGAAGCAGAGGGTAAAATACGAGGTACTTTATTGCTTAGTCTAGCTTTTATGGAAGCTTTAACAATTTACGGACTGGTTGTGGCATTAGCACTTTTATTTGCGAATCCTTTTGTTTAATCCTCAAAATATAAAAAAAGTACCTTAGAGACTTTTTTCTTATTAACTCTTAACTTGGAATTTTCCTTTGCTTCTTAGAATTATATTAACACGTTACTATAAAATTACTTATTTATTGAGACAATACCTAGGAAGGGTTGATTTGAAGATGAGGAATTACCGCATTCACTTGCTTTCTTCCTTTCTGTCTTTAGCTTAGTACAATAGAAAACTTTTTTATTTTCATTGTTTGGAAGTGTTTCAACAAATGAAATATTTTTCAATTGATATCAGATCTAAAACCTAAGTCTAAAGTCTAAGTAAAGTATCTTATTAGAAAATTTTTGAAAATGTAAAAAAATTTAAACAAAACAAATGAAATTACTAGATTTCTTTTATTCTCATTAAATAAATAAAGTGGAAATAAAAAAAAAAAAAAAAAAAAGAAATCGATCAAAAAAAAAGGGCGATCGGAGTGATACAAAAATAACTCTGTTCTTTGTTAGTCCTATCCAAAAGAAAAGAGAGGAGAATATATGAAAAATGTAATTGATTCTTTCGTTTACTTGGGCCACTGGCCATACGCCGGAAGTTTCGGGTTTAATACCGATATTTTAGCAACAAATCCAATAAATCTAAGTGTAGTGCTTGGTGTATTGATTTATTTTGGAAAGGGAGTGTGTGCGAGTTGTTTATTTCAAGAATAGGATGGATCCATCCATCTGCACTTATGGTATTTATAAGGGATAGGGGAAATAGTAAAAAAGTGCACGATCTCGACGAATTTCTTCTGAATAAATTAAGAAATTATATGCAAGAACCATAGCATTTCGTGATTTATTGGTAAATCCACTTTGATTCTCTATCAACCAATAATGCGAGACCTTTAACATGGTTAAAGCTAAATTGTTTAAAGTCCGGACAAAACATGGTATTCTTTCTACCACTACGTTAGTAACCAAATAGTTCAAAAAAAATTGGTAATTTATTTGATTTTGATATATAACACTCATATCAATAAATAAATTTAAACTATTTATGAGATAAAAAAAGCAAACAAAGTTCCTTTTTTTATCTAATGCCGAATCGACGACCTATGTATAAAAAAGAGGAATTTTTGGACTTGAAGAAACAAAAATATAATATAATTATTATTATTTTAATTTTTATAATCATATTTTCTTTTTTCATTCAAAAAAATGAAAAAAAAAAGTACAAATAAAAAAACAACTTTGCTGACAATTTTAGATTTTGATCTGGTCTAGTCGGAAGAGTCTTCCTAATATTCTGGTTTTTTATTTTATAAGTTTTGATATGTTTAACTACAAACAGAAAAGAGAAGGTAGGCTCATTACATTAAAAAAGCTATGGGAATACTCATACCATAAATAAATATTTGAGCGTGAGAGCCAAATGAATCGAAAGATTCATGTTTGGTTCGGGAAGAGATCATGGAAGTTGTGAAATTAATGGTAAGATAATCTACTTTCATTAAATGATTTATTAGATAATCGAAAACAGAGGATTTTAAGTACTATTCGAAATTCGGAAGAATTACGTAAAGGGGCCGTCGAGCAGCTCGAAAGAGCCCGGACTCGCTTACGTAAAGTGGA